GAATAAGGTATTATATAAATAATACTCTTTTAATCAAACAAATATTTCAATGATTCCCATCTTTGAATTTCGAAAGGAAAAGGGATACAGATGATAGGAAATTTATTCCAACCTAATTCTTCCTAAATTTTCTATTCTATTTCAACAAATGGGCTCTTATCCGAATTATATATGGACAATGAGGAAGAACGGACCCCTTTTCTTTTTTATTTTTTCCCTCTTTTCAATTCTTTTTGAAAGAGGAAGTCGTTCTGTTAAGTGTATACGCACTTTCTATGATAACCAAAATAGATATATTGGTTGTCTAACAAGAACAAGATACTATGCATAATAAGATCTTGTCTTGGGCGAGTCACATATTGCTTATTTATCGCTTTTTTAGAAATGGGATTTATGCTTTATTGACTCATTTCATATCATGGTTCAAGCGTTCAAAATATGTGAGGTTTACTACTCCTTTTCGAAATCCGAAGAAGTTCCCATAGAACTAGAACTCGGCTCGATCAATTCCTTTTTCGGAATGCTAAAAAAAAAATTCCTTTATTAATATATACCCACACCATTTTCCTTCATTGATTTGATTCTTGCGATGTATATTAGGATTCATATTGGAAATAATAATAAATCTAGGAATTAGAACCATAAAGAGTTCTCTTTCAATTATTTCAGACTGATCGGAACAAATAAATGTAGCAAAGAAATAGAATTGGGTGCTATGTACATTCCACCTATATGAAGAGAATATTGTAGATTGATCTATATTAAGCCTTTATCTTTATTAAAAAATAGAACTTTATACACTACAATAACACTAATAGATAGTATGGTAGAAAGAAATATTCGTATATTTCTTTCTACCATACTATTGGATCTCATAGAATACTGCCAATTCTAGTCCACTCATTTCATTTACGACACGAAATTGGAATCCTTTTCCTTTTTTTTTCTTCAATCATTGATAAGAACTCAGAAGTCAAGTTTCATTCAAATTAATTAATTATTTTGACTGACTGTTTTTACGTAAATGATAAGGAGAAAAGCAGTAGGAACTAGGACAAAGAGTGCAGTAGCAATAAATGCGAGAATATTTACTTCCATAATCTCATCGTTTTTTTACTTCGCAATAACTCGGGATTTAATCCCATAGAGATGATAAACCTTTCGCCTGTAAATTCAATGGATGAATTACCTCTCGATGCGATGATATTGAATCGGATCAATATCATGAATGACAATATCTGAGCTATCAAATAAATTCATCGTCTAAAATTGAATAGTATAACATAGGCAGATCTTTTATCCATACCAAATCCAAAATTGGATTCCTGATCCAATCAAGAATTCTTTTATTTATCATTCTTTTCTGTTCTTTATTTTCTATAACCTACCCTACGTCTTCCTTGTACAATCATCTGATGAAGTATCATCAGACCACCTCCCCCCTTCCATTAGTCACAAACCCAAACAAACAATAGAAGTGAAATGGAAAAAGAAAAGAGAGAGATGAATTGATGTATTTATTGGATCCGTCGGGACTGACGGGGCTCGAACCCGCAGCTTCCGCCTTGACAGGGCGGTGCTCTGACCAATTGAACTACAATCCCAGGGAAATAAGGGATATAGCAGAAAATTTGATTCTTTTTTATTCCTCCGTATTTTGTATTTCTGAGGGACAGGGGGGTTATACCATCTCATGGTAGATTGGCGAATTATTGGGCCGAGCTGGATTTGAACCAGCGTAGACATATTGCCAACGAATTTACAGTCCGTCCCCATTAACCGCTCGGGCATCGACCCAGGAAGAATCAATTTTAGGCTTATTGGTAATCCATGATCAACTTCCTTTCGTAGTACCCTACCCCCAGGGGAAGTCGAATCCCCGCTGCCTCCTTGAAAGAGAGATGTCCTGAACCACTAGACGATGGGGGCATACTTGCCCGACCGCCCTCATACTATGTTCATAGTATGAACAGTTTTTTGAAATTGTCAATATAATGGAATGATATGATTAGATCCGAGAGATCTTTCCGTTTTTCATGATTTCAGAGAATTTGGTGATTCGTTATTCATGAATAATTCATTCTAATCGCTATTCTCTATAGAAATCTATTATAGGTATAGAAATCGATATTCTATTAAATAGAAATAAGACAAAAGATTAGGATTCGTTTGGGTAGTGATTTGTCCGTCAGAAAAAAAAAGATAAAAAGGGGTTAAATTCCGTTTCTTACGCTTTCGTTCATGGATTTACTCATTGTTAAAATGAGATATGCTTATCTCTATCTTAATCTTACACTAAGCTAGGACATTAACAAAGGACAAATCTGGCAAGAGGGATCAACAAGTTATCAAAAATTGTTTTTTCTCTAAGAATTTTGTTCAAGGGACAAGGAGAATCTCCTCATTATATGATTCGATGAAATATCTTAAATCTACATCAATAGGTGTACATGTATTGAATTTAGTTCTGATGGGGATCAATTCAAAAAAAAAAAGCAAT